TCTGTTATGGTTATTTCATATCCCCCTTTTTCTTTTCTATTGATTTTACTTACTATACCAGCCGCTGTAGCATTATAAACTGTATTGTTACTCTTGCTCCCGTCAGGATAAATCTGGCCCCTTCCCCTATTCCCGCCTACATATATGGGATATTTTAAAAAGTGAACATCTTTATTAGTAGCGGGGTCCGGAGAAAGAATAGGAAAGGTTATTTCACTATATTTCTGACCAGGAACAGGACCTATAACAAGAATATTTTTTTTAGTGGGGCGATAGTTCTGAAAAGACAGATTGCCTATCTTTTCTTTCATCTCGGGCGAAATCCGATCGGGGGGGGCCAATTCAAATCCCTCGGGTAAAATAAGAACAGCCCCCACATTCAAACCCCCCTTTTTACCATTAGCAAGAACTTGTTTTACTTGCATATCATAAGGAATTCGAACAACTGCTTCAAATACAGTATCAGGAAGTACCGCTTGTGGAACCTCAATTTCCACGGGCTTATTAGCTAAATGGCAATTGGCACATACAATACGCCCGGTCGCTTCTCGTGGATTTTCATAACCCTGCTGTGCAAAAATGGGATATGCATTTGAAATGGATGTCCGAGTTATGATATATATCATCAGCGATACGGAAATAGATCGAGTAATCTCTTTCTTTATCCAAGAAAGGGTATTTTTAATTTGCATGGTCCAATCATTGATCCCGAAAATTTCTACAATAAAATTAGGTAGGTCGCTTGTATAGTCCCTATCCACAATTCTGCTATTTACTGAAATAATTTTACTGGAATATAGGAATAGGAGAAATCCTCGTCTCAGTAGAAAGAGTAAGTACGTCTTTAAATGTTTTGCTTATGTAACATATTCTAGTTGGATCAGTCATTCATTGAATGATAAATCACTACAAGTGATGGAGATACACGATTTAAATAACGAAAGATCCAATATTTAAAAATTGTATCTAGAATGACTGGAAAAGTGGAAACAAGACCAGATATAATTTGGTCGTTATGAGCAAATCCAAAATCTTTGTAGACATAGCCAATCATAAGTTCCCAACCATGGGGTGAATGGAATCCGATACATAAATCAGTTAATAAAAGAATAGAAAAAGCTTTTATTGTGTCACTTAAGTTATATAGGAATTCTTGAACCCAAGAGTTAAGAATAACAAGTTCTTCATTACCCAGAATAGAATAACCACTGAAAATAATGAAACAGATTATATTTGTCGATAAGTGAAAAATCGTATGGATATGATCCTCATTGTGCATCTTGATCAATTGGATCGTTTCTTTGTGGATCCCGATACGAAGCGTTTGTAGATCTCTTTCCGGGTCTTCTTTTATCATTTCTTCCAAGAGTAAGAGTTCTTCTAATTCTATGAATTTTTCTAGAATACTCTTTTCTTGAATATCAGTCAAAAAAGTTTCAGATTGCCTAGTATTCCACCAATTAGTAACCCAAGATTCAAGACTTTTATTAAATGAGAGAGAGATCCACCAGGGTAAAAATACTATAGATGTAAGATATAGAAGAGGAAGAAATGATTTCTTTTTTGCCATTTTTTCATCTGTGAATTGGAATTGTTAATGAACCCACCTCATTCCCTCATTCGTCGAATTTATGTGATCTAATATTTGATTTTCTATCAACCATAAGTTCTATTACAAGGCAGCTAACCTATGAATCTATTCCCTATTTTTTATTTGTTTTTTATTTGTGATTCAGCGGTTAGTCCTTGAATATAGAAAGAATACAGAAATAGAATAAGAGCCCACTTCGAATTCGAATGAAGAAATAATTCAAAAAATCTTGTTTCCAGATACCTCCATTGATCAAATTCGAAGCCCTTTCGATAAATTCCTGAAAGAACCACTTCAATGAATATTATTCGGATTTCGAACCAAAGGAACTCCCCTTCTATCAAAATAGAAAATATTTCGAAAAAAATCCCCCAGCTACCCCCACAGTAAAAATGGAGACAGATTTATATTTATGAAGAATATTGTGATGTCATGATCAAAAATGAGTGGAAAAACAAGACAAAAAAGTTTCGTTTTATGGCCGTTCCGTATACGTCTACTTTGGCTCGAATGAAGGTTTTGAAAAAACTTGCAGCTATGCTATAGAAAGAAAAAAGAATTCTTGAATTTTTTCCCTGCCACTGAGAAAGAATTTTTTCTTCAGTTCCAGTTCATTTCAAAAGACTTCAATAGGTACGCGCAAGAAATAGGCCAATTCGGCAGCTTTTTGCTCAATTTCTCGCGGAGTCAAATTCTCATCACTACGCGTCAAGGGAATGGCCCCCTGTCCTTTGATTTCCATATAAAGGATACGACGAGCATAAATCCCCTCTTTAACTTCTATTCTGATGGACTGAATATCTTTCATATGGAATCGTAGGAAGATACGACGATTTATTCCAGGAAATCCCCAACGAAAAATACACACTATTCCTTCTTTTCTATCGAATCGATCATAGCCACTACCCACATTCCACGAAATTGTGCACCACAAATAGGAACTAATAAAGAGACCCGCGATCCCGTAGAAAGACATCACCATCCCCTGTGGGAAAAAATTGATTTGCTGAGACGGAACTAAAGATATCAAATTCTTACCGAGATAACTGGAAGTTCCAACCAATACGAATCCTAATGAACCTAAAAAAAGGATAAAGGCCCAGCAGAAATTACTTGTTTTTCGAGACCCCACTATAAGTTCTATCCATATATGTTCTGATCGCCAACTCATACTAGATCCAGTTGCATTTTATTAGAATTGAGAAAATAGTCCAAATGGATTTTACTTTCCTTTTTTGATTTCCGAAGTAACTCTCATCAACTAGCGCCATTCTGATGTAACTCTTTAAGAGTAATTGATCGAATTGATTAGGGCTAAAATAATAACATTCACTTTATATGATCTCCCATAGATATCTACACCCATATAGATACATTGACTTTCCATTTCAGATATCCGCCTCGATTCCGATCTATTTGAATATAGCCATAACTCATTTACCCATATCATAGATTTACACATACACAATAGCTCCCTCATTTATGTTTGGAGGAAGCCATATGTTACACCATATTCTATTAAATAGATATGCGTGTTATCTATATCTAAGTCTTAAAAATAGATGAGATTGGGACCCATCGGATCTAAACAATCTTGTTTTTTTGAACATAAAGAAATAAAGAAGCCATTGCAATTGCCGGAAATACTAGGCCCACTAAAGGCACAAAAATAGAGGGTAAGTTGGAAGTTGTCATAGAATGGGTACCTCGATGTAATATTTGTACCTGTTATAAAGATATCTTATAATAATAATAATTCGTATATAATTATACTAAGTATATCTAAGTGAGTATATATATAATAAAGAAATGCAAGGAATGTCTAATTAAAGAATGTATAATGAAATAAATAATACTTATGAATCTTTCTACATGATATAGAAAAATATATGTATGATAAAATCCATTCTTGTCTTATCATTTGAATTCCAATTTTTATTTCATTTTTATTTAATTAGAAATTCCCGAAAGATTCATTAGAATTCGATCCAACAAGAGGGATTCTTAGCCAAAATAGAGATTTCTCGGGAGAAAAGATACGATACTCTATAGCTATATTTTCTATATTTGAATTATATATACATACACAGCAAAAAGGAAAAAGAAAACTCGGTTTATTTGCCTAATTTGAATTTCGCATAAGGCAGAATTTGCTTTTTTTTATCTTGTTGATAGAGGTTTCCTGATTACTAATCAATAATATCGGTAAAAAAAGAAAAAGAATTGTCCACATGATTCTTTACTTTATTTTATACAATTTTGAATTGAATCTTATGTCACCAAACAAAAAATACATTCTTCGGATTTTGACTTTGATTCCGATAAACTAACTATTTGTTCACTACAAATAAAATAATTGAACTTAAGGCTCTACTTACTACTTAATGGAATTTGAATTCAAAGGAAAAAAAGTGTGAAGCTTCAATAACTCACTCAAAACGCCCTTTAAAGGATTACGTGGTACAATTGGATCGAATAAGCCCTTATGGAATAAATATTCAGCCGCTTGTGAACCTTCAGGTACTGTCTTATTCAATGTTTGTTCAATTACTCTTTTACCAGCGAATGCAATGTAGGCATTAGGTTCGGCAATAATGATATCCCCCAACATCCCAAAACTAGCCGTCACCCCACCAGTAGTAGGAGATGTAAGGATAGATACATAGAATAACTTTTTATTTGATTGATAATCATATAAAGCAGCAGATATTTTAGCCATTTGCATCAAGCTCAAACTTCCTTCTTGCATACGTGCTCCTCCGGAAGCACACACTAGAATAAGAGGTAAAAATTTATTGGTAGCATACTCGATCAAACGGGTTATTTTCTCGCCTACTACGGATCCCATACTACCCCCCATAAACTGAAAATCCATAACTCCAATTGCTATGGGAATACCGTTTAGTCGACCTGTGCCTGTTTGAACAGCTTCGGTTAATCCTGTGTTTCTTTGATAAGAATCAATACGATCTTTATAAGGCTCTTCTTCCGAATGAAATTCAATAGGATCCAGAGAAACCATGTCTTCATCCATAGGATCCCAAGTACCTGGATCAATCGAAAGTTCGATTCGATCTGAACTACTCATTTTCAAATGATATCCACATTGTTCACAAATATTCATTTTTGACTTAAAAAATTTCTTATAATTTAATCCATAACAATTTTCGCATTGAACCCACAAATGCCTATATTTTTGAGTCAAATCGAAATTAGTAGAATTTTCTCTTATATTGAAATCAATAGTATTCCTGACAGTTCTTATATTGGAGCTCCCCTTTTCATTACTATTTCCACTTTCACCACAAATGTAATTATAAATGTAACTGTCACTGTAATTGTGACTACCACTTAAAATGGAACTCTCAATACAGATTTGAGAATGAAGATAAGAGTCAATGCAACTATT